TTAAAAATAAGCTAATTAAAGCTTTTGGGCTCATACCTCAAATATAAAGGATTTCCTTTTTTTTAAAAATTAAAGAGATAAAGTGCCTGATTAAAGGATTATTCTGATAGGATAAATTAAGTAGAAATCTACCTTTATTATATTTTATAGAATTAAACTATACCTAATAGTATCAAAAACTATTGTGCATCTTACACTAAAATATAATTTTTTAATAAAGAATTGATAATTCTTAGAAATTTATTTATAATTATTTTTGATTTATTTTTTAAACAATTCTAATAAAATATTTTTTACCTTTATTCTCTTTTTTAGAACATTAATTGCAATTTCATCAAACTCTTGATTTGGCTGTTGAATTGGCTTAGAAATTAATTTATTAAGATTTATCCCCCTTATTTCTTCTCCCTTTAATTTACTAGCATCAGAAGCCTCCCTAAAATATTTTTTAACTCAATCCATTGCATCAATTAATTTTTTATTTGTAATTTTATTAAAAATAACTTTTTTTAAAAATTTTTTAATAGATAATTTTTTTTCAATCATAATTAATTCTTCCATATTAATAAAAATAGGATCAGCCCCCTTTCATTTCTGATTTCCTAATATTATTGAAGGATTATCTTGATTTAATAATTTTATTTTAATAACTTGACAAAAAATTACCCCCATAATTTTATTATCATATTATTTTAATAAAAACTTTCTTTATTTAATAATTATTTTCAATATTATAATTGGAGCTATTGGAGGATTAAATCAAATTTCACTCCGTAAATTAATGGCATTTTCTTCAATTAATAATTTAGGTTGAATACTTTTTGCTATTATAATTAGAGAAAATTTATGAATTTTTTATTTTTTAATATATTCCTTTTTAATTAGTATTATATGCTTTTTCTTTTTTAATTTAAATATATTTTTTATAAATCAATTATTTATTAATAACATTTCCCCACTAATTAAAATTAATTTATTAATTAATTTTTTATCTTTAGGGGGATTACCCCCATTTTTAGGATTTTTCCCTAAATGAATTATAATCAATTTTTTAATAGATAATAAACTTTATTTGTTAACTTTTTTATTTGTTATTATAAGACTAATTATCATTTTTTTTTATATTCGTATTACATATTCATGTTTAATATTAAATTATTTTAAAATAAAATGAATAAAAATTAATTTAAAAAATAATTTTTTATGATTAATAAATTTTTTTTCTTTAATTTCAATTATAGGAATAATTCTTAGAACTTTTTTATTTTTATAAAATATATAAAGGTTTTAAGTTAAATTAAACTAATAGTCTTCAAAATTATATATAAAGTACATTTCTTTAAGCCTTAGTATTTAATTACACCTTAAAATTTGCAATTTTATATCATTATTGAATATAAAGCCTATTAATAAATAATAAAAGAAGATTTCTTCGTAAATAAATTTACAATTTATCGCTTATTAACCTCAGCCATTTTATTAATTAGCGAAAATGACTTTATTCTACTAATCATAAAGATATTGGAACTTTATATTTTATTTTTGGAATCTGAGCAGGAATAGTTGGAACTTCTTTAAGACTTCTAATTCGAGCAGAATTAGGAACCCCAGGGTCTTTAATTGGAAATGACCAAATTTATAATACTATTGTAACAGCTCATGCTTTTATTATAATTTTTTTTATAGTTATACCTATTATAATTGGAGGATTTGGAAATTGACTAATTCCGTTAATATTAGGAGCTCCTGATATAGCTTTCCCACGAATAAATAATATAAGTTTTTGATTGCTCCCCCCTTCTTTAACTTTATTAATTTCTAGAAGAATTGTAGAAAATGGAGCTGGAACTGGATGAACAGTTTATCCCCCCCTTTCTTCAAATATTGCTCATGGAGGCTCTTCAGTAGATCTTGCTATTTTTTCATTACATCTTGCAGGTATTTCTTCAATTTTAGGAGCAATTAATTTTATTACTACAATTATTAATATACGAATAAATAATTTATCATTTGATCAAATACCTTTATTTGTTTGAGCTGTCGGAATTACAGCCTTTTTACTTCTTTTATCATTACCTGTTTTAGCTGGAGCTATTACAATATTACTAACAGATCGAAATTTAAATACTTCTTTCTTTGATCCTGCTGGAGGGGGAGATCCTATTCTTTATCAACATTTATTTTGATTTTTTGGTCATCCAGAAGTTTATATTTTAATTTTACCTGGATTTGGAATAATCTCTCATATTATTTCTCAAGAAAGTGGAAAAAAAGAAACTTTTGGATGTTTAGGAATAATTTATGCTATAATAGCAATTGGATTATTAGGTTTTATTGTATGAGCTCATCATATATTTACAGTAGGTATAGATATTGATACACGAGCTTATTTTACTTCTGCTACTATAATTATTGCTGTACCAACTGGAATTAAAATTTTTAGATGACTAGCTACTCTTCATGGAACACAAATTAATTATAGTCCTTCAATTTTATGAAGATTAGGATTTGTTTTTTTATTTACAGTAGGAGGATTAACAGGAGTTATTTTAGCTAATTCATCTATTGATATTACACTTCATGATACATATTATGTTGTTGCCCATTTTCATTATGTTCTTTCTATAGGAGCAGTATTTGCCATTATAGGAGGATTTATTCATTGATATCCATTATTCACAGGACTATCCCTTAATCCCTTCCTTTTAAAAATTCAATTTTTTATTATATTTTTTGGTGTTAATTTAACTTTTTTCCCTCAACACTTCTTAGGATTAGCCGGAATACCTCGACGATACTCAGATTATCCTGATTCTTATCTTTCTTGAAATTTAATTTCTTCCTTAGGATCTTATATTTCTTTATTAGCTGTAATACTTATATTAATTATTATTTGAGAATCAATAATTTATCAACGAATTTCTTTATTTTCTTTAAATATACCTTCTTCTATTGAATGATACCAAAATTTACCTCCTGCCGAACACTCATATAATGAACTTCCAATTTTAAGTAATTTCTAATATGGCAGATTATATGTAATGGATTTAAACCCCATAAATAAAGGTTTATCCTTTTTTTAGAAATGGCAACTTGATCAAATTTAAATCTACAAAATGGTGCATCTCCCCTTATAGAACAAATTATTTTTTTTCATGATCATACATTAATTATTTTAATTATAATTACTATTTTAGTGGGATATTTAATAATCAGTTTATTTTTTAATACTTATATTAATCGATTCCTTCTTGAAGGTCAAATAATTGAATTAATTTGAACTATTTTACCAGCTATTACTTTAATTTTTATTGCTCTTCCCTCATTACGACTATTATATCTCTTAGATGAACTTAATAACCCCTTAATTACTTTAAAATCTATTGGACATCAATGATATTGAAGTTATGAATATTCAGATTTTCATAATATTGAATTTGACTCTTATATAATTCCTATAAATGAATTATCTTTAAATAATTTCCGACTATTAGATGTAGACAATCGAATTATTTTACCAATAAATAATCAAATTCGTATTATAGTAACAGCATCAGATGTTATTCATTCATGAACTATTCCTTCCTTAGGAATTAAAGTAGATGCTAACCCAGGTCGATTAAATCAAACAAATTTTTTTATTAATCGACCTGGAATTTTTTACGGTCAATGTTCAGAAATTTGTGGAGCAAATCATAGTTTTATACCTATTGTAATTGAAAGAATTTCAATTAAAAATTTTATTAATTGAATTAATAATTATTCTTCATTAGATGACTGAAAGCAAGTATTGGTCTCTTAAACCACTTTATAGTAAATTAGCAACTACTTCTAATGAAATCTAATAAATTTTTAAAGAATTAGTTAAATAAATAACATAAATATGTCAAATTTAAATTATTATAATTAAATAATATTCTTTTATTCCTCAAATAATACCGATTAACTGAATATTTTCATTTATTTTTTTTATTATTATTTTTTTAATTTTTAATATTATAAATTATTATATTTTTAATTTTAATATTAATAAATCATCAAATAATAAATTAATTTATAATAAAATTAAAAATTTTTCTTGAAAATGATAAGTAATTTATTTTCAATTTTTGATCCATCAACTAATATCCTTAATTTATCTATTAATTGATTAAGAACTTTTTTAGGTTTAATATTTTTACCTTATTCTTTTTGATTTATTCCTAATCGACATTTTTTTATTTGAAAATTTATTTTATTAAAACTTCATAATGAATTTAAAACTCTTTTAAAAAATAATTATTTTCAAGGATCTACTTTTATTTTTATTTCTTTATTCTCATTTATTTTTTTTAATAATTTTTTAGGTTTATTCCCATATATTTTTACTAGTACTAGTCATTTATCTCTTTCTCTTTCTATTTCTTTACCTTTATGATTAAGATTTATATTATATGGTTGAATTAATAATTATCAACATATATTTATTCATATAATTCCTCAAGGAACTCCCTCAATTCTTATACCTTTTATAGTTTTAATTGAAACTATTAGTAATATTATTCGACCTGGAACTTTAGCTGTTCGTTTAACAGCTAATATAATTGCAGGACATCTTTTAATAACTTTATTAAGTAATATAGGATCTATTCTTCCCTCATATTTAATTATATTTTTAATTTTTACTCAAATTCTTTTATTAATTTTGGAATCTGCAGTAGCAGTCATTCAATCTTATGTTATCGCAATTTTAAGAACACTTTATTCTAGTGAAGTAAACTAATGAAAAATTTATATAGACATCCATATCATTTAGTAGATTATAGTCCTTGACCTTTAACAGGAGCTATTGGAGTAATAACTTTAGTAACAGGATTAGTAAAATGATTCCATAATTTTAATATTAATTTATTAATTATTGGTTATATTATTACACTTTTAACTATATACCAATGATGACGAGATATTAGACGAGAAGGAACTTATCAAGGTAAACATACAATTTTAGTAACTAAAGGCCTTCGTTGAGGTATAATTTTATTTATTGTCTCAGAAATTTTTTTTTTTTTATCTTTTTTTTGAGCTTTTTTCCATAGAAGTCTTTCACCTAATATTGAAATTGGTGCCATATGACCTCCCTTAAGAATTACCCCATTTAATCCATTTCATATTCCATTACTTAATACAATTATTTTAATTAGATCTGGTGTTACAGTTACTTGAGCTCATCATGCTTTAATAGAAAATAATTTAACTCAAACCAATCAAAGTCTTTTTATTACTATTATCTTAGGAATTTATTTTACAATTTTACAAGCTTATGAATACTTAGAAGCTCCATTCTCAATTGCAGATAGTATTTATGGTTCTACCTTTTTTATAGCAACAGGATTCCATGGCCTTCATGTAATCATTGGAACTTTATTTTTAATTATTTGTTTTATTCGTCATCTATTTAAACATTTTTCAAGTAATCATCATTTTGGATTTGAAGCTGCTGCTTGATATTGACATTTTGTAGATGTAGTTTGATTATTTCTTTATATCTCTATTTATTGATGAGGTAATTAATTATTTATATAATATATTTAGTATATTTGATTTCCAATCAAAAAGTTTAATTTACTTTTAATATAAATAATTATTTTATTAATATTAATTATAATTTTAATTACTCTAATTGCAAATATTTTAATATTTATTTCAATTATTCTTTCTAAAAAATCTTTTATAGACCGAGAAAAATGTTCCCCATTTGAATGTGGATTTGACCCTAAATCTTCTGCTCGAATTCCATTTTCTTTACATTTTTTTTTAATTACAATTATTTTTTTAATTTTTGATGTTGAAATTGCATTAATTTTTCCAATTATTTATTTATTTAAAACAGTTAATTTTTTTATTTGAATAAAAACAAGATTTTTTTTTATATTATTATTATTATTAGGAATTTATCATGAATGAAATCAAAATATATTAACTTGAACAAATTAGGGTTATAATTTATTTAAAATATTTGATTTGCATTCAAAAAATATTGAAATTTCAATTTACCTTAAATAAGAAGCAAAATGCATTTAATTTCGACTTAAAAGATAGAGTATTAAAATACTCCTTATTTATTAATTGAAACCAAAAAGAGGTATATCACTGTTAATGATAAAATTGAATAAATATTCCAATTAAAGTGAAATATAAAGTTTAAAATTAAGCTGCTAACTTAATTTTTAGTGGTTTAACTCCATTAATATTTCTTATTTATATAGTTTAATAAAACATTACATTTTCAATGTAAAAATAAAATATAAAATTTTTATAAGTAATTAATTATTTAAAAATTAAAACAATTTCCTTAATATCTTCAATATTATGCTCTAATTATATAAGCTATTTAAATAAATAAATAATAAAATTATTATAATAATAAATATTCATAAAATAAATCTAAATAAATAAATCTTTAAATTATTTATTTGAAAAATATTATAAAAAACAGAATAATTTTTTATAATATTTATTATTCCTTGACCTCTATATATTTCTCTTCAACCTAAATCAATATTTTTTATTAAATTTTGCCCTAAATTTAAAAAATAAAATGTAATCCCATAAGTTGATAATCTAGGCATAAATCATATTATACAAAGAAAATTTCTTATTTTATAAGTTAATAAAAATTTATTTATTCTATAAATATTTATATTTCTAATTAAATAACCAAATAAAGCACCTATTAATCTCACATAAATTACTATTATTTTTATATTAAAAGGTAAATAAATTATATAAGGATAAGAAAAAATCATTCATCTTAAAAATCTTCCTCTAATTACTCTTATAAATAATAAAACTATCATTCTTTTTAATATAATAAAATCTTCATCATATAAATTATAAATTACTATTAAATTAAAATCTATAATCATAGTGTACATAATTAAACGAAAAGTATAAAATATAGTTAATCCTGTAGAAATATAATAAAAAAAAAAGACTAAAAAATTTAAATTTCTAAATCTTACTATTTCTAAAATTAAATCTTTTGAATAAAATCCAGCTAAAAATGGAATTCCACATAAAGCTATATTAGAAATATTTAAACATAAAGAAGTTATTGGAATAAATATTCTAATCCCCCCTATATAACGAATATCTTGAATATCATTTATTATATGAATTACAACTCCAGCACATATAAATAATATTGCTTTAAATATAGCATGAGTTAATAAATGAAAAAAAGCCAAATCTGGGAATCCTATTCTTAAAATTCTTATTATTAAACCTAATTGACTTAAAGTTGATAAAGCAATAATTTTTTTTAAATCAAATTCATAATTAGCAGAAATTCCAGCTATGAATATAGTTAAAATAGATAATAATAATAAAATTTTAAAAAAAAATATATTAATTAATAATATATTAAATCGAATTAATAAATAAACTCCAGCAGTTACTAAAGTAGAAGAATGTACTAGAGCAGAAACAGGAGTAGGAGCTGCTATAGCTGCAGGCAATCAAGAACTAAATGGAATTTGAGCTCTTTTTGTTATAGCAGCTAAAATAATTATAATTCCAATAATTTCTATTATAAAATCATTTTTTATAAATTCTAAATAAAAAATATAATTTCATCTCCCGTAATTTAATATTCAAGAAATTACCATTAAAATAAATACATCCCCAATACGATTAGTTAAAGCTGTTAACATACCAGCATTATATGATTTTAAATTTTGATAATAAATAACTAAACAATAAGAAACTAACCCTAACCCATCTCAACCTAATAAAATTCTAATTATATTAGGACTAATAATTAATAAAATTATTGAAAAAACAAATAATAATACTAAAATAATAAATCGATTTAAATTTAATTCTGATTGTATATATCTTTTTCTATAATAAATAACAACAGAAGAAATTAAACAAACAAATATTATAAATAATAATGATATTCAATCTAATAAAATTGATATTACCACTCTCACTGAATTTAAAGAAATAATTTCTCATTCAAAAAAATAAACTAAATCATTTATAATAAAAATAATTATTAAAATAAAATTTAACCCTCTAAATAAAAATAAAAAAATAAAAGAAATAAAACAAATTGAATAATTCTTGAAAAAAATAATTTAAAATGAATATTATCATATTTTTGATCCCACAAATCAATATTTTTATTAAATTATTTAAATAATTATTTAATCCTAAAATCAAATTATTGAATAATCCACCTTTAAAATTATTATATTTAAAGGTATTCAATGTAAAAATAATAGTATATACTCCCGTGAAACTCCCATATAAAATCTATATAATCCTTGATAAAATATACCATGTTGAGTATATGAAAATAAATATAATCTATACCCAGCTCTAAAAAAAGAAATTAAAACTAATAAAATTATTGAAAAATATGATCAACTTATTAAGGAATTAATTAAACTAATCTCCCCCATTAAATTTAAAGAAGGAGGAGCTGCTATATTTGAAGATAATAATAAAAATCATCATAATCTTATAGAAGGTATAAAATTTATTAAACCTTTATTAATATATATTCTTCGACTATGTAATCGCTCATAACTAATATTTGCTAAACAAAATATTCCCGATGAACATAAGCCATGACCAATTATTAAAATATAAGAACCATTAAATCCTCAATAATTTATTACTATAATCCCACCAATTACAATTCTTATATGAGCAACAGAAGAATAAGCAATTAAAGACTTAATATCAACTTGACAAAAACATTTTAATCTAATATAAAATCCACCTAATAAACTAACTCTTAATCAAATATAATTTAATTTTAAATTAATTTTTTGTAAAAAAACTAAAACTCGTAATAAACCATATCCCCCTAATTTTAATATAATTCCAGCCAAAATTATTGAACCTGAAACAGGAGCTTCAACATGAGCTTTTGGCAATCATAAATGAACAAAATATATAGGTATTTTTACTAAAAAAGCAAATACTATTCTTAAATATAATAAATAATAATTAAAATTATAAAATTTTAAAAAATAAATTATAAACCCATTTATATTATTAAAAATATAAAAAATCCCTATAAATAAAGGTAAAGAAGCAAATAATGTATAAAACATTAAATATATGCCTGCTTGAACACGTTCAGGTTGATAACCTCAACCAATAATTAATAATAAAGTAGGAATTAATCTACCCTCAAAAAATAAATAAAATATAAATAAATTTATTACTCTAAAAGTTAAATATAACATAATTAATAAAAAAATAACATTTAATAAAAAAAAATTATAATAAAAATTTATTTTTAATAAATTTTCACTTGATATAATTATTAAACCACAAATTCATATTCTTAATAAAATTAAACCAAATGATATTAAATCACATGAAAAAAAATAACTTATATTTCTAAAAAATATTAAATTTAAACTTAAATTTATAAATAAATAAGCAATAAAAAAAATTATTATCTGCACCATTCAAAAAATATTTTTTTTTAAACATAAAGGTATTATAAAAATTAATATTATTAAAAATTTTATCATTTTTTATAATAAATTATATCTTTGAAAATAATCATTACCATGGGTTCGAATTATAGAAACTAAAATTGATAATCCTAAAGCACCTTCACAAACTGTAAATACTAAAAATACTATTAATATATATATGTCATATTCAATAAATCTTAATAATAATAATATAATTAAAAAAATTCTTAAAATAATAAATTCTAATCTTAATAAAACAACTAATAAATGTTTATTTTTAGAAACAAAAATTAAATTACCAATAACAAATATAATAAAAATAACTATTAAATTATATATAATTATCATTTTATGTTTTTATAGTTTAATAAAAACATTGGTCTTGTAAATCAAAATTAAGAAATTTTCTTTAAAAACTTCAAAGAAAGAATTTATTTCTATCTATAATCTCCAAAATTATTATTTTTATTAAACTATTCTTTGAAATAACAAAAATTTTTATTTCTAGACTTATTATATTCATCTCTTTTTTAATATATTCATTAAATCACCCTCTTTCTATAGGATTAATAATTTTATTTCAAACTTTATTAACATGTATTTTATCTGGAATAATAATTAAAACTTATTGATTCTCTTATATTTTATTTTTAACATTTTTAGGAGGATTATTAGTTTTATTTATTTATGTAACTAGAATTGCATCAAATGAACTTTTTTCCTTTAATTTAACTAAAAAATTATTATTCTTATTATTTATTTTTTTTTTAATTACAATTATTTTTTTATTTTATAATAATTTAAAATGAATAAATTTTAATATTAATAACTCTGAAATATTTAATTTTTTTAATATAATTATTTTTTTTAATGAAAATAAAATTAATTTAAATAAATTATACAATAATCAAACATCACTATTAACTTATTTATTAATCATTTATTTATTTATTACCTTAATCGCCATAGTTAAAATTACTAATATCTTTTATGGTCCTTTACGATCTAATTTTAAAAATTAATAATGATAAATAACTTTAAAACTATGCGAAAAACACACCCAATTATTAAAATTATTAATGGATCTTTAATTGATTTACCCACACCATCCAATATTTCATCATGATGAAATTTTGGATCTCTCTTAGCTTTATGTTTAATTATTCAAATTCTTACAGGACTTTTTTTAACTATATATTATACTGCAAATATTGAATTAGCATTTTTCAGAGTCAATTATATCTGTCGAAATGTAAACTATGGATGATTAATTCGTACTCTTCATGCAAATGGGGCATCTTTTTTTTTTATTTGTATTTATTTACATATTGGACGAGGAATTTATTATGAATCATTTAATTTAAAATATACTTGATTTGTAGGAGTAATTATTTTATTTATATTAATAGCCACTGCATTTATAGGATATGTTCTACCTTGAGGACAAATATCTTTTTGAGGGGCTACTGTTATTACTAATCTCCTTTCTGCAATTCCTTATTTAGGAACTATATTAGTAAACTGAATTTGAGGAGGATTTGCTGTTGATAATGCTACTTTAACTCGATTTTATACATTTCATTTTCTTCTTCCTTTTATTATTTTAATATTAACTATAATTCATCTTTTATTCCTTCATCAAACTGGATCTAATAACCCTTTAGGATTAAATAGTAACAAGGATAAAATTCCATTCCATCCTTATTTTACATATAAAGATTTAATTGGATTTATTATTTTAATGATATTTTTATCCTTATTAACCCTTATTAATCCTTATTTATTAGGAGATCCTGACAATTTTATTCCTGCTAATCCCCTAGTTACTCCTATTCATATTCAACCAGAATGATATTTCCTATTTGCGTATGCTATTCTTCGATCAATTCCTAATAAATTAGGAGGAGTAATTGCTCTAGTAATATCTATTTTAATCTTAATTATTCTTCCTATAACATTTTTAAAAAAAATTCAAGGTATTCAATTTTATCCTATTAATCAAATTATATTTTGAATTTTTATTATAATAATTATATTATTAACATGAATTGGAGCTCGACCTGTCGAAGCTCCTTATATTATTACAGGACAACTTCTTACAATTTTTTATTTTCTATATTTTATTTTAACCCCTTTAATTAGAATTTATTGAGATAAATTATTATTTTTTAAATAAATTATATAATTTAATATTTTAATTAATTAATAAGCTTTATAAAGCATTTGTTTTGAAAACTTAAGAAAGAATAATATACTATTCTATTAATTTATACTAAAAATAATTCAATTTATATTAAAAAAATTTTAGCCCTAAAAATAATAATAAAAAATTTAAAGCTACAGGTAAATACCCCCTTCAAGCTAAATATATTAATTTATCATAACGATAGCGAGGTAATGTTCCCCGAACTCAAATAAATAAAAAAGAAATTAAAGTTAATTTTAAATAAAATAACAAATTTAATTCATACCCACCTAAATATACTAATACAAATAAAAAACTTATAAATAAAATTCTTGAATATTCAGCTAAAAAAATTAATGCAAATCCTCCTCTTCTATATTCAACATTAAACCCTGATACTAATTCTCTCTCCCCCTCAGCAAAATCAAAGGGAGTCCGATTTGTTTCCGCTATTATTGAAGAAACTCAACATAATGATAATGGAAATATAATAAAAATAAATCAAATTAATTTTTGATAATTAAAAAATATTAAAAAATTAAAATCTATAATTATTAATAATCTAGATATAAAAATTAATGCTAATCTTACCTCATAAGAAATAGTTTGCGCCACTGCTCGCAATCCCCCTAATAAAGCATAATTTGAATTTGAAGATCATCCAGCAATTATAACTGTATAAACCCCTAAACTAATTCTACAAAAAAAAAATATTACCCCTAAATTAAATCTAATTAAATTAAAATAATAAGGAATTAATATTCAAATAAATAAAGATATTATAAAACTAACTACAGGAGAAAAATAATAACAAAAATAATTAGAATAATTAGGATAAGTTTGCTCCTTTGTAAATAACTTAATAGCATCAGAAAAAGATTGCAAAATCCCAATTATACCTAATTTATTAGGACCTTTACGAATTTGAATATAACCTAATACTTTCCGCTCTAATAAAACTAAAAAAGCAACTCCTACTAATACTCCTAAAATTAAAATTACTAATCCAATAAAAATTATATATAAATCCCCCAAAAACATTTACTATCTATATAAATTTTTATTATATATTTATGACTTCTAAAACCATTACATTTTTTCTGCCAAAATAGTTATTATATTTAAATTAAATTCTATATTAAATTAAATTTAAATTATTTAATTAATAATATTCATTAAATATTAATTTAATTATAATATTCAATCCTTTCGTACTAAAATATTAAGTATTTAAAAGATAGAAACCAACCTGGCTTACACCGGTTTGAACTCAGATCATGTAAGATTTTAATGATCGAACAGATCAAAAATTTTAAACTTTTGCATTTAAATTTTATCTTAATCCAACATCGAGGTCGCAAACTTTTTTTCTTATAAGAACTAAAAAAAAAAATTACGCTGTTATCCCTAAGGTAATTTTTTCTTTTAATCAATAAAATTGGATCATTTAATCACTTATCTATGGCTATTATTAAAAAAAGTTTATTTTATTTTTTTATCGCCCCAACAAAATATTAAATAAAATTTATAAATAAATAAATTTATAAATAATTTAAATTTAATTTAATATTAAACTCTATAGGGTCTTCTCGTCTTTTTAATCTATTTTAACTTTTTAATTAAAAAATTAAATTCAATTAATTATCTTTGAGACAGTTTATATTTCATCCAATCTTTCATACAAGTCACTAATTAAGAGACTAATGATTATGCTACCTTTGTACAGTCAAAATACTGCAGCCCTTCAATATTTTATCAGTGGGCAGATTAGACTTTAAATTATTCTCAAAAAGACATGTTTTTGATAAACAAGTGAATATAAATTTTTGCCGAATTCCTTAAAAATAATTTACAAATTTAAATAAACCTTCTTATTTTTAATTATTTTACTAATTTTATCATAATTTCTTTATATCCCCCATTAATATAAATTTTTTTATAAAAATTTAAATAAATTAAAATTAAATTTTATTTAAATTTAAAATTATTTATAATAAAATAAAATTTATTAACAATATAAATTATAAAATTTTTAATAATCTTAATATTCATTATAAAATTTTAATTTAAAGCTTATCCCTTAAATTATTTAATTAAATTAAAAAATAAAATAAATATTTATTTTATTTTTTAATTTAATTAAAAATTAAATTTTTTTCTAAAAAAACTAGATATATCTAAAAACGATTAACATTTCATCTCTAATTAATTATTAAAAATATTTATGCTACAATAACTTTATTAATTAATTAACTCTTTTAAATTCGAGAAATTTAAAAATTTAAAAAATTTTTAATAAACTCTGATACACAAGATACAATAAATTAAATTTACTTTTTTAAGAATTTTTTTTCAAATATTTCAAAATTCTTTTACAATACTAATTAACTATAAATACAAAAATTTTTTCCATTAAAAATACTTTAACCCCCATTAAATATTTTTATTTTAAAATTTTTTTTATTATTATTTTTTTTTATTAATTTTTCCCCCTCAAATTAATTAATTATTATTAATATCCTTTCAATGTAAATGAAATACTTAACTCAAGCTCTAATTTGTTCTTTCTAGAAACACTTTCCAGTACCCCTACTTTGTTACGACTTATTCCAATTTATATATGAAAGCGACGGGCAATATGTACATATTTTAATTATTAATCATTTTAATAATTTAAATAAAATTACATTCAAATCCACTTTCAATTAAATATTTCAATTTAATATCCATTAATAAATAAATTTATTGTAATCCATTATATTCTTAATTATAATCTGCATCTTGATCTGATTTTATTTTTATTTAAAATTTTAAAATATTATTTTTATTAAAAAATATTTTTATAACAACGATATACAAAATAATAAATTAAGTAAATTTATTCGTGGATTATCAATTAATAAACAGATTCCTCTGAATGAACTAAAATACCGCCAATTTATTTAAGTTTCAATAAATTATTTACTATTTTAGTTTTATTTATTTAATTTTTTAATAATAGGGTATCTAATCCTAGTTTTTTATAAAATTTATTAAATCACAAATTTAATTATAATTTTTTATTAAATTAAAATTTCACTTAATAATTTAAAATTTAAATTATTTTTGTATTTATTAATTAATTACTAAAAAAATTTAATTTAATTTTTGTATAACCGCAACTGCTGGCACAAAATTAGTTATTAATTTTTACATTACTAAATCTTAATTTCTTAAATTTTTAATATTAATTACTACCACTAATATTTAATTATTATTAAAATAATTAAAATTTCCCACTAAAATTTATATGTAAAATAAGTTTATAATAAAATTTTATAAACCATAAGAAATTTATTTATTCGTAAATTTTTTCGCATAGATTTTTTTTTTTTTTTTTTTATATTAAAATATTTAATGTACATTAATAAATTTTTAATAATTTCTCTTTTTTTTTCTTTATAATATTCGTTTTAAATAAAAAATGGCTATATAAAATTTTATAATTTGAATCAAATTACTAAAAATTAATATAATTAATATTAATTTTTTCAATTATTTATTATATTATATATATATATATACGTATAAATATTTAATATAAAATTAATTAAATTAAATTAAATTTTTCTAAAAACCCCAATCTTAGGCCGTATATATTAATTTTACATATAAATAAAAAAAAACAAATA